AGGTGTAGTACTGCTTGCAGTAGCGGTCCTTATATATCGTATTAACAATCGAAATATGGTCGAAAGAAAAAATCTCTATTTGATGGGGCTTCTTCCTATACCTATGAATTCCATTGGACCCAGAAATGATACATTGGAAGAATCTTTTGGGTCTTCCAATATCAATAGGTTGATTGTTTCGCTCCTGTATCTTCCAAAAGGAAAAAAGATCTCTGAGAGTTGTTTCATGGATCCGAAAGAGAGTACTTGGGTTCTCCCAATAACTAAAAAGTGTATCATGCCTGAATCTAACTGGGGTTCGCGGTGGTGGAGGAACCGGATCGGAAAAAAGAGGGATTATAGTTGTAAGATATCTAATGAAACCGTAGCTGGAATTGAGATCTCATTCAAAGAGAAAGATATCAAATATCTGGAGTCTCCTTTTGTATCCTATATGGATGATCCGATCCGCAAGGACCATGATTGGGAATTGTTTGATCGTCTTTCTCCGAGGAAGAAGCGAAACATAATTAACTGGAATTCGGGACAGCTATTCGAAATCTTAGTGAAACACTGGATTTGTTATCTCATGTCTGCTTTTCGTGAAAAAAGACCAATTGAAGCGGAGGGTTTCTTCAAACAACAAGGAGCTGGGTCAACTATTCAATCAAATGATATTGAGCATGTTTCCCATCTCCTCTCGAGAAACAAGTGGGGTATTTCTTTGCAAAATTGTGCTCAATTTCATATGTGGCAATTCCGCCAAGATCTCTTCGTTAGTTGGGGGAAGAATCCGCACGAATCGGATTTTTTGAGGAACGTATCGAGAGAGAATTGTATTTGGTTAGACAATGTGTGGTTGGTAAACAAGGCTCGGTTTTTTAGCAAGGTACGGAATGTATCGTCAAATATGCAATATGATTCCACAAGATCTATTTTCGTTCAAGTAACGGATTCTAGCCAATTGAAAGGATCTTCTGATCAATCCAGAGATCATTTTGATTCCATTAGTAATGAGGATTCGGAATATCACACATTGATCCATCAAAGAGAGATTCAACAACTAAAAGAAAGATCGATTCTTTGGGATCCTTCCTTTCTTCAAACGGAACGAACAGAGATAGAATCAGACCGATTCCCGAAATGCCTTTCTGGGGATGGGGATTCCTCAATGTCCCGGCTATTCACGGAACGTGAGACGCAGATGAATAATCATCTGCTTCCGGAAGAAATCGAAGAATTTCTTGGGAATCCTACAAGATCAATTCGTTCTTTTTTCTCTGACAGATGGTCAGAACTTCATCTGGGTTCGAATCCTACTGAGGGGTCCACTAGAGATCAGAAATGGTTGAAGAAACAACAAGATTTTTCTTTTGTCCCTTCCAGGAGATCGGAAAATAAAGAAATGGTTGATATATTCAAGATAATTACGTATTTACAAAATACCGTCTCAATTCATCCTATTTCATCAGATCCGGGATGTGATATGGTTCCGAAGGATGAACCGGATATGGACAGTTCCAATAAGATTTCATTCTTGAACCAAAATGCATTTTTTGATTTATTTCATCTATTCCATGACCAGAACAGGGGAGGATACACGTTGCACCACGATTTTGAATCAGAAGAGAGATTTCAAGAAATGGCAGATCTATTAACTCTATCAATAACCGAGCCGGATCTGGTGTATCATAAGGGATTTGCCTTTTCTATTGATTCCTACAGATTGGATTTCTTGAATGAGGTATTCAACTCCAGGGATGAATCGAAAAAGAAATCTTTATTGGTTCTACCTCCTATTTTTTATGAAGAGAATGAATCTTTTTATCGGAGGATCAGAAAAAAATTGGTCCGGATCTCCTGCGGGAATGCTTTGGAAGATCCAAAACCAAAAATAGTGGTATTTGCTAGCAACAACATAATGAAGGCAGTCAATCAATATAGATTGATCCAAAATCTGATTCAAATCCAATATAGCACCCGTGGGTACATAAGAAATGTATCGAATCAATTCTTTTTAATGAATAGATCCGATCGCAACTTCGAATATGGAATTCAAAGGGATCAAATAGGAAATGATACTCTGAATCATAGAACTATAATGAAATATACAATCAACCAACATTTATCGAATTTGAAAAAGAGTCAGAAGAAATGGTTCGATCCTCTTATTTCTCGAACCGAGAGATCCATGAATCGGGATCCTGATGCATATAGATACAAATGGTCCAAGGGGAGCAAGAATTTCCAGGAACGTTTGGAACATTTCGTTTCTGAGCAGAAGAGCCGTTTTCAAGTAGTGTTCGATCAATTATGTATTAATCAATATTCGATTGATTGGTCCGAGGTTATCGACAAACAAGATTTTTCTAAGTCACTTCGTTTCTTTTTGTCCAAGTCGCTTCTCTTTTTGTCCAAGTCACTTCCTTTTTTCTTTGTGAGTATCGGGAATATCCCCATTCATAGGTCCGAGATCCACATCTATGAATTGAAAGGTCCGAATGATCAACTCTGCAATCAG